GGCTCTCACGCTCAATTACTTAGGGTAAATTCTCATAGCTTTTTTTTATGAATGTAATGAGCCTATCCTCTCTTCTTTTTTCAAAGTCCAAAAAAAACGAATCTAATGCAAAACAAAAATACTTGGAGGACTCTTCTGACAAAATCAAAAAATATGTAATTGTCAGCAAAGTTGTTTCTTTTTTTTTCTTCAGTTCAAATCCAAAAAATGATTCTTACTTATACATTATACATAAGGCATAGGTCGTCGATTCCGCATTGGATAAAAGAGGGAAAATGCCCTTTTTTAGAATAAGTGGTTCAAATCATTTTATCGAGATGAGTGTTCTATATCGATAAAATATTCATTTTAAAACCATCTCTATATTAACATAGTGGTAGAAAGAGTACCATGCTGCGTCTAGACTTCAAACGGTTTGCTTTAACCATCTTAACAGCCCCACATTATTGGTTGCTAGAGAATCAAAGTGTATTTGCCAATTAATCACGAAATGCTGTGGTTCTTACATATAATTTATTAAGAAGTAATTCGCGAGATCATGCACCTCTCTTTCCTAGTTATAACGGAAAAGGGTACAGCTGATTGGATCCAGCCTATTCTTGAAATAAACAACTCACACACACTCCCTTTCCAAAAAAGATCAATACACCAATAACTACGCTTAGATTTATTGGATTTGTTGCTAAAATATCGGTATTAAATCCGAAACTCCCGGCAGCTGGCCAGTGGCCCAAAGAAACGAAAGAATCGGTTACATTTTTCATATAATCTCCTCTTATAGATAGACTAAAAAATCGACCAGAGTTCTTTTTCTATGACTTTGCCCCTCTTATTTATTCTTTTTTTTTGAAATCGAGTCAAAAATATTCGAGTTATACTTATAAAGTATGAACTACCCCTTGATTGTTGCAACACCTCATAAAAAGAGTTTCCCTTGGACTGCGAACGGGAAGGATGAAAGAGAGTCAGTGTGCTAATTCCTCATCTGCAAATCAGCCCTTCCCGTAGGTTATTTTCTCAACGAATAAGGAATTGAATTGTAGGAGTTAAATCTTGATCTAATTTGAAAAAGCAAACGACAAACCCAAGGCAATAAAATAGGAAAAATATGTATTTTTTTTCTAAGATTAAACAATTAAACAAAAGGATTCGCAAATAAAAGTGCTAATGCTACAACCAATCCATAAATCGTTAAAGCTTCCATAAAAGCTAGACTAAGCAATAGAGTTCCTCGTATTTTTCCCTCTGCCTCGGGCTGTCTCGCGATCCCCTCTACGGCTTGACCCGCAGCAGTCCCTTGACCAACTCCAGGTCCAATAGAAGCAAGCCCTACAGCCAATCCAGCAGCAATAACGGAAGCAGCAGAAATCAGTGGATTCATGATAAGTTCCTCGTACCAACAAAAATAAATGGTTAATGATACACTCAACCAATGAATTATGACTTAATTATTCCATCGATAGAATTCATCCAGTCGAAGTAACTAATAACTTCGAAATTAAGTAAGAATATTATTGAATCATCTGAACTACTTCGATATCTCTTTTTTTCGTTTCTATCCACAGAGTTTTTGTGAATTCATAGAACTTTCGTTCTTCCATTTCTTGGTTCCGAACTGTTATTTTAATTCTTCCATCTTTTCTTGATTTCATCTCTTTATTCAGCCAATTCACAGCTACAACGATACGAAAGGACTTCTCTTTGAACCCACACACAGTAGTAGGGAAAATGAAATATATCTTTAGTTCATATATAACTAGTCAATATCTAATATCACATATACATGTCTTTCTTCCATAACGTAAACCATTCGATTCAATCGGATTCGAGAATCAATCCATTTTTTAGGAATCCCGTTTTTTGTAAATTATTCTCTCCCTTCCGTTTTCTTTATCATTATGCCAACCGAATACATTCTAAATGGGCAAATCAAATTGATTAGTGCGAATTATTGCATAGAAATATCATTATTTGATTAATCTAAGTTCATGCAATTTATTATTTATTAATATTTTATTTTTTTTCTTTTGGTCAATTGTTGAATCAAATCAACTGTAAAGTAAAGTAGAATCCTTTCTCCTGTTTTTTATTTAATCACACGTCGTAAACATATATCTTATTCAAATTAAGATTTGAATAAGAAGATTGGCTGACCAATATAATAGAAAGTGAATATTCGTCGAGGAACGGTAGGATATTAGGTGGACAAAAGGATAATTTTAGGAAAAAGATCTAAAAGATCTCTTTCTTTTTTTTTTACAATTCTCTAATATCGTAATTTTTGATTTTTTTGTTCCTATTGCTTTCTATCGTATATAGAGTCTTGTATATTTCTATTCCTTAAGTAAATAATCTTGAGCCGCACATACATTGCTTTGTGCTAAACTAAAAAAAAGACTATTTCAATGATGGCCCTCCATAGATTCACCTATATAAGCCGCGGCTAAAGTTGCAAAAATAAGAGCTTGAATACCACTTGTAAATAATCCAAGGAACATTA